TTTTTTTCCCCTGAAGTTGTCGGAATTATTCGTAATAAAATATTGGCTACAATTGAAGAGGTCTTATCAATAAAATTTCCATTTATTCGAGATCTAGGCATAATTAGCAATTCATTCTATAATTCTTATTATCCCCTTTCGGGGAAAATGATCCCACAAAAAAAGGAATTGTACAGTACAAAATAACATAAAAACAGACTGATTGGAAAAAATGTGGTGTCTCCCTTTTGGACAAAGATGAAATGAAAATAATTGAATCAGATTAGATTTCATTCCAATTTCGTAGTATACCGATGACTTTTACTATTTCATCTAAGTTGAAGTTTTCTATGGATTTTTAGAACTCGAGAATTTTTGATTTGGTTATGATCCAAAAAGGAAAAGAATAGAATAATAATTCAATCAAATTCAAATAAAGTAACCATTCTTTGTTATTTTTTTTTATAACGTGTATGTGCCACACCATACAATTGAAATAGTTGAAATAAAAAGATTCATCGGACGATTCATGAATTCCATGGGTTAGCTGATGAAAGAAGTTATTGATAAATCTGAAATTGAAAAAGGAATTTCTTCTTATGGAACCATCGCATCGGACGGTCATACATGTACTACAATTAAGATAATTAAGATGAAGGACTCGCTATTCATTCGGGTTTTGGTCAAGAATAACATTCTGTAGGAGAGATGGCCGAGTGGTTCAAGGCGTAGCATTGGAACTGCTATGTAGACTTTTGTTTACCGAGGGTTCGAATCCCTCTCTCTCCGTTTCTTTTCTTACCTACTACAATGTATCAAAGAAAATAAGAATTTATATCATTATTATAACGCCTTAATTAATAGACATTATCTATACCCTAATTAATATCTGCGAAAATACAAATAGAAATATCGTCTTGATATTGAAAAGAAGAAAAAAATAAAAAGAATCCTATTAACGATCCTTTTTTGATACGTGAATGAGACAGGGCACGAGGTACTCTATTTACTTCAGCGAAAGAAGTCAAAATTGGTATGAACCTTGTTTTTTTATTTTTGTTAGAATCAAGTCTGACGGGAATAATATTCTACGACCAACAACTCATTTATTTTCAGACCGATCAATTTACTATCTATTATTTGATTTACAAATCCTTTAGATTGTAAGGAGTCAATAGTCAAATGGTTTGGCAATTCCCCGCGGGGGGATGAAACAAGAGAATTTTGAATCAGAGCTTTCGATCTTTCTTTATCCTTCGTAGTAATAATATCTCGGGGTTTGCAACGATAACTTGGTATATCCACTATACGACCATTAACTAAAATATGTCTATGGTTAACTAATTGTCTGGCTCCTGGAATGGTCGAAGCCATACCCAATCGAAAAAGGATGTTATCCAAACGCATCTCGAGTAGTTGTAGTAAAACCTGGCCTGTTGACCCTTTGGCTTTTCCAGCAATATGCACATATTTAAGTAATTGTCGTTCTGTCAGACCATAATGAAAACGCAATTTCTGTTTTTCTTCTAAACGAATACGATATTGTGATCTTTTTCCAGAGCGCAATTGGGTTTGAAGATCACTTCTGGACCTGGGTCTTTTACTAGTTAGTCCTGGTAAAACCCCCAGCCGGCGTATTTTTTTGAAACGAGGTCCTCGGTAACGAGACATAGAAAGGCTCCTTTTTGATTCACTTTTATTTGACAAAAAAATATAAAATCAGACTGAACTAAAGGATCAGCAAAGCAAAACTCAATTAACTAAAGTCCTACAAAACAGAATAAAATAAATTTGATCAATTAAATTTTATCAATATTCGGATTTTTTGTATATATAGGAAATTCAAGCGAAGGTTACGTTTTCCAATTTCTTCTGTAGAGATCTAATTGTTCTAGTCAACTTTTTTCTTTATAGCTATAGCTGCAAGTTATCATGACATAATAGATCGGCGATCCCATATTTAGAGAAAGCGAGAGTAGAGATTTTCAATCATGTAAATAAAAAAATAGATAAAAAAAAGAGCCGGCTATCGGAATCGAACCGATGACCATCGCATTACAAATGCGATGCTCTAACCTCTGAGCTAAGCGGGCGGATATAAGAGCAATAGTGTATGAAACTATTGGATCTTAGCTATTTCCTAGTGATTCTTATTCTTTTCTTTATTTATTATTTCAATTTATTCTATTTCTTAAATATTAGTTATATATTTTAGATTCTATTTAGAAAATAGAAAAGAAAACTATTTCTATCTAGATAAATTAGATATCTAAATAGAAATCTAAATTCAATATCAATTTCAATATCAATATATATATCAATATATATTCATATATATGAAATATATGAAAAGAAAATATAAATGAAATTCGAATTCGAAATGAAAAAAAAAAAGAAGAATGAATATCGACCCTTCCACTATTCAAAACTACACTGTAAAAATGAAGGAGTAGGAAAGGCATATATATATATGTGGTATATATCTATCCATATTGAATTGCGGTATAGATCAATGATATAATTATTTTATATTGAAAAAATAGGGTTTCTAGATGAAATGATAGAATATAGAATAGAGGAAAAAAGAAAATAACATCATACACTTTTTCAATATAGGAATGAATCATTACCTAATGGCTTCAATAGTGCCAAGATAAATGAAAGAGCTGGATGGAATTACAGCTGGATCCTTGTCTCAAAGGAAAGGAAGGGGATATGGCGAAATTGGTAGACGCTACGGACTTGATTGGATTGAGCCTTGGTATGGAAACCTGCTAAGTGGTAACTTCCAAATTCAGAGAAACCCTGGAACTAAAAAAGGGCAATCCTGAGCCAAATCTTTGTTTCGAGAGAAAAAACAATGTAAAATGAGAATAAAAAGGGGATAGGTGCAGAGACTCAATGGAAGCTGTTCTAACGAATGAAATTGATTACGTTACGTTAGTAGCTAAAAGACTTCTATCGAAATGACAGAAAGGATACGTCTTATATACCTAAGACGTACGTATACATACTGACATAGCAAACGATTAATCACAATCCAAATCTTATATCGAATTCTATTCTGTATCTCTATATATTTAGCTATGAAATTGGAAATTTCTTTATGAAAATCTAAATCTTCTCTTTCTTTATATTAAGAATATTAAGAAATATGAGTATTATAATAGTAATAATAGTATGAGATAAGGATCTATAATAAATCCTATATTTCTATTCTTTTTTAATTAGAATGATAGAGATCAAAAAGATATATGAAAAATTGAAGAGTTATTGTGAATCAATTCCAATTGAAGTTGAAAAAAGAATAGAATTCAAATATTCAATGATCAAATTATTCATTCCAGAATTTTTGATAGATCTTTTGAAATTTAATCGGACGAGAATAAAGAGAGAGTCCCATTTTACATGTCAATACCGACAATAATGAAATTTATAGTAAGAGGAAAATCCGTCGAATTTTTTAATCGTGAGGGTTCAAGTCCCTCTATCCCCAATAAAAAGCCTATTTTACTTCCTCACTCTTTCTTTATCCTCATCCTCTTTATTCCTTTTTTTTCATCAGTGACTCAGTTTAAACAAAATGAAATATCTTTCTCTTTTTATTCACTCTGTTCTTTCACAAATGGATCCGAATCTAAACCCTCGTATCTTTTTCTAATCCAATCTCATTTGTTTTGTATAATATGATATGAAGATATATGTTCAAGGAATCTCCGTTATTGAATCATTTAGAGTCTATATCTTTTTCCTTACATTTACAAAAAAAAGTCTTCTTTTTGAATTTTTGAAGATCCAAGAATTTCAAGGGCTAGAGCCAATTTGTTAAGATTTTCTTTTTTAGTTCTTTTCATTGACATAGATAGAAGCACTCTGCTAGGATGATGCACGGGAAATGGTCGGGATAGCTCAGTTGGTAGAGCAGAGGACTGAAAATCCTCGTGTCACCAGTTCAAATCTGGTTCCTGACACGTGAATAATGTATCAGATAGATATTTCTTAATACCTCATACAAATGAAATTAATTCATTAAGCCGGATCGGGTTTGAGGATTACTCCTGAGAGCAAATACTTTTATGCATACCTCTTCTGGTTTATCTCTACCATAACGTATTTTTGTAAGGTGATACACACTAGCTAAAAATCCGCCTGGTATCATAGGCACACTGGGAGCGTAAATAATTGTAACCATATACAATTGAAATGACAGCAATGGAATTACAATCTAAAGATCTATGAATTAACTAAGAATTAACTAATGCTTGACTAGCCAATCAGATAAATGAACCTGCATCTTCTTCATCTCTCTCACATTTCTCTTTGTATGAATATTGAACATTGACCAATGAAATTTTTAATGATTGACCACTGTTTCTTATTTTGTACAAAGGAACCCTGCCTGATTCACAAATTCGTAGGAAGATTAGATTTTAAAATCATATAGAACTTCTTAGATGAAACAAGAAAAGGTTTTTGATCCGCATAGTTGAGAGTTTTTTTGATGTAGGACATACCTTGTTTCAAAATTCATCTAATGTCATCCTACTTCTCTTTTTCTTTTTTTTTCTCCTTTCAATTCTCTTTCTATATGTGATGTGTAATATAGAATGCTCTTATACTTAGTTCTTTTTCTTTTCTATTCTACTTTTTCTTTTCTTATACTTAGTTTATACTTATTATCTTATAGATATTTAGATATTTAGATATTTTTTTTATTTCATATTGATTTTCTATCTTAGAAATAGAAAGTGAAAGTAAAGAATTCCCTATCTTATATTAACTTAGAATAATTCTAGATAGTAATTTAAATTAGAGTAATCTACTCTATTAAGAATATAATTAGAATATAGTAAATATTATAGTAAAGAATAAATTCAATTTAAAAAGAAAAAGATGATAAAGAACATATGTAATTTCTTCATGAAATTGGATGAAGAGAGATGGGTATTTGATCCGAGATTTGACAAATACTAATTAGGTCCGTTGGAATGAATTATTGTGTTTCTTTTCTTGTTCCTACT